GCTAGCGTAGCTTAATTAAAGCATAACACTGAAGATGTTAAGATGGGCCCTAGAAAGCCCCGCCCGCACAAAGGCTTGGTCCTGACTTTACTATCAACTTTAGCCAAATTTACACATGCAAGTATCCGCCCCCCTGTGAGAATGCCCTACAGCTCCCTGCCCGGGAGCAAGGAGCTGGTATCAGGCACACATCTGTAAGCCCATGACACCTTGCTTAGCCACACCCTCAAGGGAACTCAGCAGTGATAGACATTAAGCCATAAGTGAAAACTTGACTTAGTTAAAGCTAAGAGGGCCGGTAAAACTCGTGCCAGCCACCGCGGCTATACGAGAGACCCAAGTTGATACCATTCGGCGTAAAGAGTGGTTATGGAAAATAAAGACTAAAGCCGCACACCTTCAAAGCTGTTATACGCATCCGAAGGCTAGAAGATCAACCACGAAGGTAGCTTTACAACCCCTGACCCCACGAAAGCTCTGGCACAAACTGGGATTAGATACCCCACTATGCCTAGCCCTAAACCTTGGTAATATATCACATATCCTACCCGCCTGGGAACTACGAGCACCAGCTTAAAACCCAAAGGACTTGGCGGTGCTTTAGACCCCCCTAGAGGAGCCTGTTCTAGAACCGATAACCCCCGTTCAACCTCACCCTTCCTTGTTTATCCCGCCTATATACCGCCGTCGTCAGCTTACCCTGTGAAGGGCTAAAAGTAAGCAAAACTGGCACAACCCAAAACGTCAGGTCGAGGTGTAGCGCATGGAGGGGGAAGAAATGGGCTACATTCCCTATATTAGGGAACACGAACGGCGCACTGAAACACGCGCCTGAAGGAGGATTTAGTAGTAAGCGGAAAATAGCGTGTTCCGCTGAAATCGGCCCTGAAGCGCGCACACACCGCCCGTCACTCTCCCCAAGCCTATCACTTTAAATAATTAAAAACCCAAAAATCGCGGAGGGGAGGCAAGTCGTAACATGGTAAGGGTACCGGAAGGTGCACTTGGTAATATCAGAGTGTAGTTAAAATAGAATAACACTTCCCTTACACTGAAGAGACACCCGTGCAAATCGGATCACCCTGACGCCCAACAGCTAGCCCACAAACACAACAACAACCAACCATTATTTATAACCCCAAATGCACGAGTGTTTTAATTAAACAAACCATTTTTCCCCTTTAGTATGGGCGACAGAAAAAGGACTTAGGAGCAATAGAGAAAGTACCGCAAGGGATCGCTGAAAGAGAAATGAAACAACCCAGTGAAGCTAAGTAAAGCAGAGATTTATTCTCGTACCTTTTGCATCATGATTTAGCCAGCGTGACCCAAGCAAAGAGTGCTTTAGTTTGACACCCCGAAACTAGGGGAGCTACTCCAAGACAGCCTATTTATAGGGCGAACCCGTCTCTGTGGCAAAAGAGTGGAATGAGCTTTGAGTAGAGGTGATAAACCTACCGAACCTAGTTATAGCTGGTTGCCCGGGAAATGGATAGAAGTTCAGCCTCTTAGATTCTTTATTCACCTCAGTATTACCCCACCTGATACCACAAGAAACTGTGAGAGTTATTCAAAGGGGGTACAGCCCCTTTGAAACAAGATACAACTTTTCCGGGAGGAAAAAGATCATAATTAAACAAAGGTAAGTATTTGGGTGGGCCTAAAAGCAGCCATCCCAGTAGAAAGCGTTATAGCTCAAATACATCACTACCCCTCTCTATCCTGATCATTAATTCTTACTCCCCCCTTCCCTACCGGGCCATCCCATGCAAACATGGGAGGGACCCTGCTAATATGAGTAATAAGAGAGCCAAGCCTCTCTCCTTGCACACATGTAATTCGGAACGAACCCGCACCGAGCATTAACGACCCCAAACGAAGAGGGACCTGAACAACAACCCAAACAACCAGAAAAAATTTCAAATATAAACCGTTAACCCTACACAGGTGTGCACCTCAGGAAAGACTAAAAGAAAGAGAAGGAACTCGGCAAACAAATCAAGCCTCGCCTGTTTACCAAAAACATCGCCTCTTGCAAAGCTAAAGAATAAGAGGTCCCGCCTGCCCTGTGACTATTAGTTTAACGGCCGCGGTATTTTGACCGTGCAAAGGTAGCGCAATCACTTGTCTTTTAAATGAAGACCTGTATGAATGGCACAACGAGGGCTTAACTGTCTCCTCTTTCAAGTCAATGAAATTGATCTCCCCGTGCAGAAGCGGGGATATAAACATAAGACGAGAAGACCCTATGGAGCTTTAGACACCAAAGAAGATCCTGTCAAGTAACCCCTTATAAGGACCTGAACTAATGGAATCCTTCCCTAATGTCTTTGGTTGGGGCGACCGCGGGGAAACAAAAAACCCCCACGTGGAAAGGGAGCACCCCCTCCTACAACTAAGAGCCGCAGCTCTAATTAACAGAATATCTGACCAACAAGATCCGGCAATGCCGATCAACGGACCGAGTTACCCTAGGGATAACAGCGCAATCCCCTTTTAGAGCCCATATCGACAAGGGGGTTTACGACCTCGATGTTGGATCAGGACATCCTAATGGTGCAGCCGCTATTAAGGGTCCGTTTGTTCAACGGTTAAAGTCCTACGTGATCTGAGTTCAGACCGGAGTAATCCAGGTCAGTTTCTATCTATGGTGTGCTCTTTTCTAGTACGAAAGGACCGAAAAGAAGAGGCCCCTGCTCTAAGCAAGCCTCACCCCCACCTAGTGAAGACAACTAAAGTAGGCAAGAGGGCATACCCCCCATGTCTGAGAGAACGGCATGTTAGGGTGGCAGAGCCCGGTGAATGCAAAAGACCTAAGCCCTTTTTACAGAGGTTCAAGTCCTCTCCTTAACTATGATTTCAGTCCTTATTACCCATATTCTTAACCCCTTGGCCTTCATTGTCCCCGTCCTATTGGCCGTCGCCTTCCTCACGCTTCTAGAACGTAAAGTACTAGGGTATATACAACTACGAAAGGGTCCAAATATTGTAGGACCTTACGGGCTGTTACAGCCTATCGCCGATGGTGTGAAACTCTTTATTAAGGAGCCTGTTCGCCCCTCCACTTCCTCTCCCGTGCTTTTCCTCCTCGCCCCCCTACTCGCACTCACGCTTGCCTTAACCCTTTGAGCCCCCATGCCTCTCCCGTACCCAGTCATTGATTTAAACCTTGGAATTCTATTTATTTTAGCCCTATCAAGCCTCGCTGTCTACTCCATCCTAGGCTCAGGCTGAGCATCAAATTCAAAATATGCCCTCATCGGGGCCCTCCGGGCTGTAGCCCAAACCATTTCGTATGAAGTTAGTCTGGGCCTAATCCTATTAAGTACTATTATTTTTACAGGGGGTTTTACACTGCAGACCTTCAACATTGCTCAAGAGAGCGTCTGAATATTACTCCCAGCTTGACCACTAGCCGCAATATGATATATTTCAACCCTTGCGGAGACAAACCGTGCACCTTTTGACCTTACTGAAGGCGAATCAGAGCTAGTATCTGGCTTCAATGTCGAATATGCAGGTGGCCCATTCGCCCTATTTTTCTTAGCCGAATATGCTAATATTCTGCTTATAAATACACTTTCCGCCACCCTCTTCCTAGGGGCCTCTCACTTTCCAATACTACCTGAACTTACCGCGGTGAACCTAATAACCAAAGCGGCCCTTCTGTCTGTCTTATTTTTGTGAGTTCGAGCCTCTTACCCACGATTCCGATACGATCAGCTCATACATCTAATTTGAAAAAACTTCCTCCCACTTACACTGGCCCTGGTTATCTGACACCTGGCCCTCCCCATTGCATTTGCTGGCTTACCACCCCAGCTATAGATAAGAAGCCGTGCCTGAAGTAAAGGGCCACTTTGATAGAGTGACTTATGGGGGTTCAAATCCCCCCCGCTTCTTAGAAAAGGGGGACTCGAACCCCGCCTAAGGAGAGCAAAACTCCTGGTGCTCCCACTACACTATTTCCTAGTAAAGTCAGCTAATTCTAAGCTCTTGGTCCCATACCCCAAACACGAAGGTTAAAATCCCTCCTTTGCTAATGAACCCATACATCTTAACCGCCCTGCTATTTGGCATTGGTTTAGGCACTACTACCACCTTCGCAAGCTCCCACTGACTACTCGCCTGAATGGGCCTGGAAATAAATACTCTTGCCATCATTCCTCTAATAGCTCAACACCATCACCCCCGAGCAGTTGAAGCAGCCACTAAATATTTCTTGATTCAAGCTGCCGGAGCAGCTATACTACTCTTTGCCAGCACCACCAATGCTTGATTAACTGGACAATGGGACCTTTTACAGATTGCCCACCCCTTCCCAACTGCTCTCGTCACTTTGGCCCTCGCACTAAAGGTGGGGCTTGCACCTGTACACTCGTGACTACCTGAAGTACTTCAAGGCCTAGACCTAACCACAGGACTTATTTTGTCAACCTGACAAAAACTTGCCCCATTTGCCTTGTTAGTCCAAACCCCCTGTGCCAACACCACCCTTTTAATTATCCTCGGACTCACCTCAACCATTGTAGGGGGCTGAGGGGGCCTCAACCAAACCCAGCTTCGAAAAATTCTTGCCTACTCCTCCATCGCACACCTCGGCTGAATAGTAATTGTGCTACAATTCTCCCCCTCCTTAACTATTTTAACACTACTCACATATTTTATTATAACGTTTTCAGCATTTCTTATGTTTAAACTTAATAAAGCAACCAGCATTAATGCTCTGGCAACCTCGTGAACAAAGACCCCAGCCCTAACCGCCCTTGCACCCCTTCTATTATTATCCTTAGGAGGCCTCCCCCCACTTACAGGCTTTATGCCAAAGTGACTTATTCTTCAAGAACTTGCTAAACAAGACCTTGCCCCAGCCGCAACACTGGCGGCAATAACCGCCCTCCTTAGCCTATATTTTTATCTACGACTATCCTACGCGATAGCACTAACTATTTCACCCAATAACCTCACCGCAATCTCCCCATGACGCCTCCCCTCCTTACAACTAACACTGCCACTTGCTACCTCAGCCATAGCTACGCTACTGCTTCTACCCCTAACACCCGCCGCAATAGCACTAATAACCCTTTAAGGGACTTAGGTTAAAACAAGACCAAGGGCCTTCAAAGCCCTAAGTGAGGGTGGAAGTCCCCCAGTCCCTGATAAGGCTTGCGGGACACTACCCCACATCTCCTGTATGCAAAACAGGTACTTTAATTAAGCTAAAGCCTTACTAGAAGGGCAGGCCTCGATCCTGCAAGATCTTAGTTAACAGCTAAGCGCTCAAACCAGCGAGCATCCATCTATATTTCCCCCGCCTGGGAGGCGGGCGGAGGCGGGGGAAAGTCCCGGCAGACGACTAACCTGCATCTTCAGATTTGCAATCTGATATGTATAACACCTCAAGACTTCTGGTAAGAAGAGGACTCAAACCTCTGTTTGTGGGGCTACAATCCATCGCTTAAAAACTCAGCCATCCTACCTGTGGCCATCACACGTTGATTTTTCTCCACTAATCACAAAGACATCGGCACCCTTTATCTAGTATTTGGTGCCTGAGCCGGTATAGTAGGCACAGCCCTCAGCCTACTCATTCGAGCAGAACTAAGCCAACCGGGCGCTCTCCTTGGAGACGACCAAATTTATAATGTAATCGTTACAGCACATGCCTTCGTAATGATTTTCTTTATAGTAATGCCAATTATAATTGGAGGTTTTGGAAACTGATTAATTCCCCTAATGATTGGAGCCCCAGATATAGCATTTCCTCGTATAAATAACATAAGTTTCTGACTTCTACCCCCTTCTTTCCTACTACTACTTGCCTCTTCTGGAGTAGAAGCGGGTGCCGGAACCGGGTGAACAGTGTACCCGCCCCTGTCTGGTAATTTAGCCCACGCAGGAGCATCAGTCGACCTGACAATCTTTTCACTTCACCTAGCAGGTATTTCCTCAATCCTCGGGGCAATCAATTTTATTACCACAATTATTAATATGAAGCCCCCAGCCATCTCTCAATACCAAACACCCCTGTTTGTGTGAGCCGTCCTAATTACCGCTGTTCTTCTCCTTCTCTCTCTACCAGTTCTTGCTGCCGGCATCACAATGCTCCTTACCGACCGAAATCTTAATACCACCTTCTTTGACCCGGCAGGAGGAGGGGACCCAATCCTTTACCAACACTTATTCTGGTTTTTTGGACACCCGGAAGTATATATTCTTATTCTGCCTGGCTTTGGTATGATTTCACACATCGTCGCCTATTATTCTGGCAAAAAAGAACCCTTTGGCTATATAGGCATGGTGTGAGCAATAATGGCTATTGGCCTCCTAGGCTTTATTGTATGAGCTCATCACATATTCACAGTTGGTATGGACGTAGACACGCGTGCTTATTTCACATCTGCCACAATAATCATCGCAATTCCCACCGGTGTTAAAGTATTTAGCTGACTTGCAACCCTACATGGAGGCTCTATTAAATGAGAGACACCCCTTTTATGGGCCCTTGGCTTTATTTTCCTGTTTACAGTAGGAGGGCTTACAGGCATTGTTCTGGCCAATTCATCTCTAGATATTGTACTCCACGATACCTATTATGTAGTAGCCCACTTCCACTACGTACTATCTATGGGAGCCGTATTTGCCATTGTCGCCGCCTTCGTGCACTGATTCCCGCTATTCTCAGGCTACACGCTTCACAGCACTTGAACAAAAATCCACTTCGGTATTATGTTCTTAGGGGTAAACTTAACCTTCTTCCCACAACACTTCCTCGGATTAGCCGGAATGCCCCGACGATACTCCGACTACCCTGACGCCTATACCCTATGAAATACAGTCTCCTCAATCGGATCACTTATCTCCCTAGTGGCTGTTATCATGTTCTTATTTATTATTTGAGAGGCATTCGCCGCCAAACGTGAAGTTCTAGCAACAGATTTAACAACAACCAATGTAGAATGACTACATGGCTGCCCTCCCCCATACCACACATTCGAGGAGCCTGCCTTTGTACAAGTACAAGCAGACTAACGAGAAAGGGAGGAGTCGAACCCCCATAGGTCGGTTTCAAGCCGACCACATAACCGCTCTGCCACTTTCTTTATAAGACACTAGTAAAAGAGTACATTACACCGCCTTGTCAAGGCGGAAGTGTGGGTTAGACCCCCGCGTGTCTTGTTTTTTAATGGCCCATCCGTCACAGCTTGGATTTCAAGATGCAGCTTCACCTGTTATAGAAGAACTTCTTCATTTTCACGACCATGCTTTAATAATCGTCTTCCTGATTAGCACACTAGTGCTTTATATTATTCTTGCTATAGTTACCACTAAATTAACGAACAAATATATTTTAGATTCACAAGAGATTGAAATTATCTGAACAATTCTCCCAGCTATCATTTTAATTCTGATTGCGCTCCCCTCCCTTCGCATCCTCTATCTAATAGATGAAATTAACAACCCTTTATTAACAATTAAAGCCGTTGGCCACCAATGATACTGAAGCTATGAATATACTGACTACGAAGATCTTGGCTTTGACTCATACATAATTCCCACCCAAGACCTAACCCCTGGACAATTCCGCCTATTAGAAGCCGACCATCGCATGGTTATTCCAGTTGAGTCCCCCATCCGAGTTTTAGTTTCTGCAGACGATGTACTCCACTCGTGAGCAGTACCAGCCCTAGGGGTAAAAATGGACGCAGTCCCAGGCCGCCTAAACCAAACAGCCTTCATCGCATCCCGACCTGGCGTATTCTACGGACAATGCTCTGAGATCTGCGGAGCAAATCACAGCTTTATACCTATTGTAGTGGAAGCAGTTCCCCTAGAACACTTTGAAAACTGATCATCTCGAATACTTGAAGACGCCTCGCTAGGAAGCTAAATAGGGTATAGCGTTAGCCTTTTAAGCTAAAGATTGGTGGCTCCCAACCACCCCTAACGACATGCCCCAACTCAACCCCGCACCTTGATTTGCTATTTTAGTCTTCTCGTGAATGGTCTTCCTGGCCGTTATTCCCGCTAAAGTTACAGCCCACACCTTCCCAAACACCCCTACTCTGCAAAGCGCAGAAAAAGCCAAAACAGACCCCTGAACTTGACCATGACACTAAGCTTTTTTGACCAGTTTATAAGCCCCACTTATCTAGGGATCCCATTAATAGCCCTTGCCCTCACCCTACCCTGACTCCTTTACCCCACACCTACAACTCGATGATTAAATAACCGATTCCTCGCACTTCAAGGTTGATTTATTAACCGTTTTACTCAACAGCTCCTTCTTCCCTTAAATATTGGGGGCCATAAATGAGCTGCCCTCTTAACCTCATTAATGATCTTTTTAATTACCCTAAATATATTAGGACTTCTTCCCTACACTTTTACCCCTACTACCCAATTGTCACTAAATTTAGGGCTCGCGGTACCTCTCTGATTAGCAACTGTCATTATTGGCATGCGAAACCAACCAACCCATGCCCTAGGACATCTCCTACCAGAAGGCACACCCGGCCCCCTTATCCCCGTGCTTATCGTTATCGAAACAATTAGCCTCTTTATCCGCCCCCTTGCCCTAGGAGTACGACTAACAGCCAATTTAACAGCTGGTCACCTCTTAATTCAACTAATTGCTACAGGTGCCTTCGTACTTCTCCCCTTAATACCAACCGTAGCAATCATCACAACAACAGTATTGGTTCTCCTTACCCTGTTAGAAGTTGCTGTAGCAATAATTCAAGCCTACGTCTTCGTTCTCCTACTAACACTATACCTACAAGAAAACGTCTAATGGCCCATCAAGCACACCCTTACCACATAGTTGACCCCAGCCCTTGACCCCTAACAGGGGCAATTGCTGCCCTACTGATAACATCAGGCCTTGCGACCTGATTTCATTTTCGCTCAACAACCTTAATAACCCTAGGAACAGCTCTACTGCTTCTTACAATATATCAATGATGACGAGACATCGTACGAGAAGGTACATTCCAAGGACATCATACGCCCCCCGTACAAAAAGGTCTTCGATACGGAATAATTCTTTTCATTACCTCCGAAGTATTTTTTTTCCTAGGCTTCTTCTGAGCCTTTTACCACGCAAGCCTCGCCCCCACTCCTGAGCTAGGGGGCTGCTGACCTCCTACGGGCATTACAACTCTTGACCCATTTGAAGTCCCCCTCCTTAATACAGCTGTCCTACTTGCCTCCGGGGTAACGGTCACCTGAGCCCACCACAGCATTATGGAAGGTGAACGAAAACAGACCATTCAATCGCTAGCCTTAACTATTCTTCTAGGCTTTTATTTTACATTTCTTCAAGGCCTGGAATACTATGAAGCCCCCTTTACAATTGCAGATGGCGTATACGGCTCTACCTTTTTCGTAGCCACTGGATTCCACGGACTACACGTTATTATAGGCTCCACATTTTTAGCTGTTTGCCTCCTACGACAAATCCAATACCACTTTACATCCGAGCACCACTTCGGGTTCGAAGCAGCTGCCTGATACTGACATTTCGTAGACGTTGTGTGATTATTCCTATATATCTCTATCTACTGATGAGGCTCTTAATCTTTCTAGTATTAAAACTAGTATAAGTGACTTCCAATCACCCGGTCTTGGTTAAAATCCAAGGAAAGATAATGAACGTAGCAATAGCTGTAATTACCATCACTATTTTGCTTTCCGTAGTCCTGGCCATTGTATCCTTCTGGCTTCCCCAAATGACCCCTGACCACGAAAAGCTCTCCCCTTATGAATGTGGTTTCGACCCCTTAGGATCAGCCCGCCTACCATTTTCCCTCCGCTTCTTCCTAGTCGCCATTCTTTTCCTCCTTTTCGATTTAGAAATTGCCCTTCTCCTCCCGCTCCCCTGAGGGGACCAATTAACTTCCCCTTTACTGACACTCTTCTGAGCCGTCGCCGTGCTTATTCTTCTTACCCTTGGCTTAGTTTACGAGTGAATTCAAGGAGGTTTGGAATGAGCCGAATAGCCAATTAGTTTAAGAAAAATATTTGATTTCGGCTCAAAAGCTTATGGTTAAAGTCCATAATTGTCTAATGACTCCCGCTCACTTCGCTTTCTCATCGGCCTTTACCCTAGGACTGACAGGCCTAGCATTTCATCGAACCCACCTCCTCTCCGCTCTTTTATGCTTAGAAGGGATGATGCTCTCTTTATTTATTGGACTTTCGATTTGAACCCTTCAACTGGGCTCCACAAGTTTCTCTGCGGCTCCAATACTTCTATTGGCTTTTTCAGCTTGTGAAGCAAGCGCAGGGCTTGCCCTACTGGTAGCCACAGCTCGCACACATGGTTCAGATCGCCTTCAAACCTTAAACCTCTTACAATGCTAAAAATCCTAATTCCTACCCTAATGCTTCTTCCCACAGCCTGGCTTGCCCCTGCCAAATGATTATGACCTACTACCCTCTCCCACAGCCTGATCATTGCATTGGCCAGCCTCACTTGACTAAAAAATACATCCGAAACAGGCTGATCTTGCCTCACGCCCTTCATAGCAACAGATCCCCTCTCGACACCCCTCCTTGTCCTTACCTGCTGACTACTCCCCCTTATAATTTTGGCAAGCCAAAGCCACACAGCACTCGAACCTATTAACCGCCAACGGACATACATCAGCCTATTAACATCTCTGCAAGTATTCCTTATTATAGCATTCGGTGCCACTGAACTCCTTATATTTTATGTTATGTTTGAAGCTACTCTCATCCCCACACTAATTATTATTACTCGGTGGGGCAACCAGGCAGAACGCCTTAATGCAGGAGTATATTTTTTGTTTTATACCCTAGCAGGCTCTCTCCCATTACTAGTTGCCCTCTTGCTTCTTCAAAAGGATACAGGCTCCCTCTCCCTCTTAACCATCCAGTATACTAGCTCTACCCCTCTTTCATCTTATGCTGACAAGCTTTGATGAGCAGGCTGCCTAATTGCATTTTTAGTAAAAATACCCTTATATGGGGCACATCTCTGGCTACCAAAAGCACATGTAGAAGCCCCAGTTGCAGGCTCGATGGTTCTGGCTGCAGTCCTTCTAAAATTAGGGGGCTACGGCATAATCCGAATAATAGTCATACTAGAACCTCTCACCAAGGAATTAAGCTATCCCTTTATTGTCCTCGCCCTCTGAGGTGTAATTATAACTGGCTCCACGTGCCTTCGCCAAACAGACCTTAAATCCCTCATCGCCTATTCATCCGTAAGCCACATGGGCCTAGTCGTTGGGGGTATTCTTATCCAGACACCCTGAGGCCTTGCCGGAGCCGTAATCCTTATGATTGCACACGGCCTAACGTCCTCGGCCCTCTTCTGCTTAGCCAACACAAATTATGAACGCCTCCATAGCCGGACAATACTATTAGCCCGAGGATTACAGATAGTACTTCCACTCATAGCAACATGGTGATTTATTGCCAGCCTCGCAAACTTAGCCCTTCCCCCTTTACCCAACCTCATGGGGGAACTTTTAATTATTACCTCATTATTTGGTTGATCATGATGAACCCTTGTACTTACAGGGGCAGGGACCCTTATTACCGCGAGCTATTCACTTTATATGTTCCTCATGACCCAACGGGGGCCCCTCCCAGCACATATTATTAGCCTAAACCCCTCCTATACCCGGGAGCACCTAGTTATAGCCCTTCACCTCCTCCCCCTGCTTCTACTTGTTTTAAAGCCCGAATTAGTATGAGGCTGAACCACCTGTAGATATAGTTTAACAAAAATATTAGATTGTGATTCTAAAGACAGAGGTTAAAATCCCCTTATCCACCGAGAGAGGCTCGCCAGCAACGAAGACTGCTAATTTCCGTAACCTTGGTTGGACCCCAGGGCTCACTCGGCCTGCTCCTAAAGGATAACAGCTCATCCATTGGTCTTAGGAACCAAAAACTCTTGGTGCAAATCCAAGTAGCAGCTATGCACTCCTCATCACTTATTATATCATCCAGCTTAGTCATTATCTTTTTACTATTAGCATATCCTATCTTTACAACCCTGGAGCCTCGCCCCCGAAACCCCGACTGGGCCGTCTCCCATGTTAAGACAGCGGTCGCCCTGGCCTTCTTCGTTAGCCTAATCCCCCTATTTCTTTTTCTTAACGAGGGCGCAGAAGCGATCATCACCTCATGAAATTGAATAAATACACTAGCCTTCGACGTGAACATTAGCTTCAAATTTGATCACTATTCGGTTATCTTTGTCCCCATTGCCCTCTACGTCACTTGGTCTATTCTAGAGTTTGCATCATGATATATACACGCAGACCCGTATATGAACCGATTCTTTAAATACCTCCTAATTTTCCTTATTGCCATAATTATTCTTGTCACAGCAAATAATCTGTTCCAACTTTTCATTGGTTGGGAGGGAGTAGGCATTATATCATTTCTACTCATTGGCTGATGATACGGACGAGCGGATGCTAACACAGCGGCCCTTCAGGCCGTTGTGTATAATCGGGTCGGAGATATTGGACTGCTATTCACAATAGCATGAATAGCAACCAACGCTAACTCCTGAGAGTTACAACAGATTCTTGTAGCAACTAAAGACATAGATCTTACCCTACCACTACTAGGCCTGATTGTCGCCGCTACAGGCAAGTCGGCCCAATTTGGTCTTCACCCTTGACTCCCCTCTGCCATGGAGGGTCCTACACCGGTCTCTGCCCTACTGCATTCAAGCACCATAGTTGTTGCCGGTATTTTCCTCCTAGTACGAACAAGTCCCCTCCTGGAAAATAATCAAACTGCCCTCACCACCTGCCTATGCCTAGGTGCCCTGACGACGCTATTTACAGCCACCTGTGCCCTAACCCAAAATGATATCAAGAAGATCGTAGCATTCTCCACATCAAGTCAACTCGGCCTAATAATAGTTACTATTGGCTTGAATCAACCTCAACTAGCCTTCCTCCACATTTGCACCCATGCCTTCTTTAAGGCAATACTATTCCTCTGTTCTGGCTCAATTATCCACAGCCTCAACGACGAACAAGATATCCGGAAAATAGGAGGCATACATCACCTTGCCCCCTTTACGTCCTCCTGCCTCACTATTGGTAGTTTAGCCCTCACAGGCACCCCCTTCCTGGCAGGATTCTTCTCCAAAGATGCCATTATTGAGGCACTAAACACATCCCACCTAAACGCCTGAGCCCTAGTCCTAACCCTTCTAGCCACCTCATTCACAGCCATCTACAGTCTCCGCGTAGTGTTTTTTGTCTCAATAGGCCACCCACGATTTAACGCTATTTCCCCTATCAATGAAAATAATCCAGCGGTTATTAACCCCTTAAAGCGACTTGCATGAGGAAGCATTGTCGCTGGCCTCCTAATTATCTCAAGCATTACCCCCCTTAAAACCCCTGTGATATCTATACCCCCGTTGCTCAAACTAGCTGCCCTTGTAGTTACAATTATAGGATTACTTATTGCCCTCGAACTAGCAACACTCACCAATAAACAGTATAAAATTACCCCTAATCTAGTTACCCACCACTTCTCCAACATGTTAGGCTTTTTCCCCTCCATTGTTCACCGATTTTCCCCAAAGCTAAATCTAGTTTTAGGACAGACACTTGCCAGCCAAATGATTGACCAAACTTGACTGGAGAAAGTCGGCCCCAAGGCAATCTCTTCATCAAATATTCCACTAATTACAACAACAAGCAACACCCAACAAGGAATAATTAAGACATACCTCACCCTATTCCTTCTCACCCTGACCCTTGCTGTCCTATTATTTACCCGTTAAACTGCCCGAAGGGCCCCCCGACTTAGTCCTCGAGTTAACTCCAACACAACAAACAAGGTAAGAAGCAGGACCCACGCACTAAGTACTAATATCCCTCCCCCTAATGAGTACATTAGCGCAACCCCTCCAATGTCACCTCGCAAGACAGAAAGCTCACTAAGCTCATCGGCCGGCACCCATGAGGACTCATATCACCCCCCTCAAAATACACTAGAAGCCACCCCCACCCCTACTAAGTATATCAACATGTCGCCTACAACAGGACCACTTACCCAACTTTCCGGGTAGGGCTCAGCGGCAAGCGCCGCCGAGTACGCAAACACAACTAGTATGCCACCCAAGTAAATCAAAAACAGCACCAGCGATAGAAAGGGTCCCCCATGACCAACCAATACTCCACACCCCATGCCCGCCACAACTACCAACCCTAAGGCAGCAAAATAAGGAGAAGGGTTAGAAGCAACTGCAACCAACCCTAGAACTAATCCAATTAAAAATAAAGACATAATGTAAGTCATAATTCCTGCCAGGACTTTAACCAGAACTAATGGCTTGAAAAACCACCGTTGTTATTCAACTACAAGAACCCATTAATGGCAAGTCTACGAAAGACACACCCTCTCCTCAAAATCGCAAACAATGCCCTAGTTGACCTACCCGCCCCCTCAAATATTTCAGTGTGATGAAACTTCGGCTCTCTCTTAGGACTCTGCTTGATTATTCAAATCCTTACAGGACTATTTTTAGCCATGCACTACACCTCTGATATTGCTACGGCTTTTTCTTCCGTTGCTCATATTTGCCGAGACGTAAATTACGGGTGATTCATCCGAAACCTTCACGCCAACGGTGCATCCTTCTTCTTTGTATGCATCTATGCCCACATTGGCCGCGGACTTTACTACGGCTCATACCTCTATAAAGAAACATGAAACATCGGAGTAGTTCTTCTACTTCTAGTTATAATAACTGCTTTCGTCGGTTATGTATTACCCTGAGGCCAAATGTCCTTTTGAGGTGCCACCGTTATCACCAACCTGCTCTCTGCAGTACCCTACGTAGGTAACGCCCTTGTTCAATGAATTTGAGGTGGATTCTCAGTAGACAATGCAACCCTTACCCGATTCTTTGCCTTCCACTTTTTATTCCCCTTTGTAATTGCAGGCGCAACCATGGTCCACCTCCTTTTCCTTCACCAAACAGGGTCAAATAACCCCCTCGGCCTGAATTCAGATGCGGATAAAATAAGCTTCCACCCCTACTTCTCATACAAAGACTTATTAGGATTCGCAGTACTTGTTATTGCCCTTACATGTCTAGCTTTATTCTCACCCAACCTATTAGGAGACCCAGACAACTTCACCCCCGCCAATCCACTAGTTACTCCTCCCCACATTAAGCCAGAATGATATTTCCTGTTCGCATATGCAATCCTACGATCCATTCCCAATAAACTAGGGGGAGTTCTAGCCCTCCTGGCTTCGATCCTTATTCTAATGCTCGTACCATTTCTACACACGTCTAAACAACGAAGCCTCACTTTCCGACCACTTACACAATTCTTGTTTTGAACCCTGATCGCAGACGTTATTATTCTCACCTGAATCGGGGGAATACCTGTATCACACCCGTTCGTTATTATTGGACAAGTCGCATCCTTTTTATACTTTTTCCTCTTCCTAGTCCTTACACCACTAGCAGGCTATGCAGAGGATAAAGCCCTTGAATGAGCTTGCACTAGTAGCTCAGCGTCAGAGCCCTGGTCTTGTAAACCAGATGTCGGAGGTTAGAGTCCTCCCTACTGCTCAAAGAAAGGAGATTTTAACTCCCACCCCTGGCTCCCAAAGCCAGGATTCTTAGTTAAACTATTCTTTGTAATATATGTACAATAATTTTATATACATATATGTATTATCAACATTAATTTATATTAACCATATCATATAGCATTCAAGTACATCTATGTTTTATCACCATATCTAGGGTTTAACCATTCAAGTATTATACAACACGAATATTTAACATGAAGCAAGATAATAAAACCAACAAAACACTTATAAATACCGAGCGAAGCTTAAGACCTAACACAAACACTCATAAGTCAAGTTATACCTTTACTCAAAATCCCACCAAACTCAAATATTTAATGTAGTAAGAGCCGACCAACAAGTCCATTTCTTAATGCCAACGGTTATTGAAGGTGAGGGACAACTATTGTGGGGGTTTCACACAGTGATTTATTCCTGGCATTTGGTTCCTATTTCAGGTCCACATATTGTAAACATCCTCATACATTTATCCTAAAAGACATAGGTTAATGGTGGAGAACAATAGCGGGAGCGGCCACCATGCCGAGCGTTCTTTCCATCGGGCATATAGTTTTTTTTTTTTTTTTTCCTTTTCAATAGACATTTCACAGTGTAGGAAATCTAATTAACAAGGTGGGAATTATCTTAGGAAGCAAGGAAATAGTATGAGTGGTGAAAGGTATTTATAAAAGAATTACATATAAGGATTTCAAGGACATAAAGTAGTGAAATTTAGTCGGAAGATATCTATATTTACCCCCTTTTGGCTTTTTCGCGTAAAACCCCCCTACCCCCCTAAACTCCTGAGATAACTAACGCTCCTGTAAACCCCCCGGAAACAGGAAAACCTCGAGTCGTTTTTTTATGGTTTCAAAATGTTTTTATTTATAATATTATAAGTTTTTTTTGATTTATCTAATAAAATTTAAAAAAGTGTTAGGCGAGGCCCAACAAAGCCCCACCTGCATATAGAAGTTAGTCCTAGCTTAACTATTAATCCACCCATAAAAACATAAGATATATACCCATCAACCCTCAGGCCACAAGTAGAATATAAAACCCCAAGGACATTAAACCCCCTGAAATAACTAACATTTATATACATAAATTCAAAAAACAGGAAAGTCCCGGGCCATTTTTTTATGGTTTCAAAATGTTTTTATTTATAATATTATAAGTTTTTTTTGATTTATCTAATAAAATTTAAAAAAGTGTTAGGCGAGGCCCAACAAAGCCCCACCTGCATATAGAAGTTAGTCCTAGCTTAACTATTAATCCACCCATAAAAACATAAGATATATACCCATCAACCCTCAGGCCACAAGTAGAATATAAAACCCCAAGGACATTAAACCCCCTGAAATAACTAACATTTATATACATAAATTCAAAAAACAGGAAAGTCCCGGGCCATTTTTTTATGGTTTCAAAATGTTTTTATTTATAATATTATAAGTTTTTTTTGATTTATCTAATAAAATTTAAAAAAGTGTTAGGCGAGGCCCAACAAAGCCCCACCTGCATATAGAAGTTAGTCCTAGCTTAACTATTAATCCACCCATAAAAACATAAGATATATACCCATCAACCCTCAGGCCACAAGTAGAATATAAAACCCCAAGGACATTAAACCCCCTGAAATAACTAACATTTATATACATAAATTCAAAAAACAGGAAAGTCCCGGGCCATTTTTTTATGGTTTCAAAATGTTTTTATTTATAATATTATAAGTTTTTTTTGATTTATCTAATAAAATTTAAAAAAGTGTTAGGCGAGGCCCAACAAAGCCCCACCTGCATATAGAAGTTAGTCCTAGCTTAACTATTAATCCACCCATAAAAACATAAGATATATACCCATCAACCCTCAGGCCACAAGTAGAATATAAAACCCCAAGGACATTAAACCCCCTGAAATAACTAACATTTATATACATAAATTCAAAAAACAGGAAAGTCCCGGGCCATTTTTTTATGGTTTCAAAATGTTTTTATTTATAATATTATAAGTTTTA